TTATTCAAAGGTCGTCTTCTTCAAGAAAAACAACCCCATATATATATATATATATATAAATTGACCTCCTTGTCTCCTACTCCACACTTCGAAATGCAATACCTGCTCTTGGAAAGACAAATTCCTAGGAGCTTCCGCCTCTTTTTAAACTTGGAATGGCTGAGGAGAAGAGAGGTTGCTCTTGGACGGGAAGGGCTCCTGAGAACGAATCCAATGGAGACGGGCCTGTAGCTCAGAGGATCAGAGCACGTGGCTACGAACCACGGTGTCGGGGGTTCGAATCCCTCCTCGCCCACAACCAGCCCCATAGGTAGGTAGGTACCAACCACCCTTCGACGGTGGGAAGGCGGGCAGCAGCAATTATAATTGGAGGAGCAAACGCGAAGCTATGGAACTTGGTCCTTTCCTTACAAAGGCGTAAGGTGTGGGTCCTTCGCTAAGATGGAATAATATAGAATAATACCTGACTGCTCTGTTGACCTGACTGCCTTGTTTGTATAGTAAGCCTGAAATTAACCAGCATATTCATCATGTTCGATCCCCTTCTTCACCGCCGGGCTTTAGCAGAGTCTTAGACACAATATGCAATATGCTTCTCATTCATCATTAATATGCTTGCTTGCAAAAATGGATGAAATTGTGGCAGTAGCTTCTCAAGAGAATTGATAACTGCATCTTCGACAGACTGCTCGTACATTAACTGAGTAGTTATTGGCTAGTCGAAAATAGCTAATTAGGGCTGTGGAACAGGATATTATTTCAGGTCTACGTCAAGATATTGACGGTGTGCGGGGACCCTATCATCAATGATTTTCAACAAATAAAAAGATTAATGGTTTTACTAGCTAGTAGCGGGTCAAGCAAATAAAAGTCTTTACTCCGATTAGACTCTGGCAATGCCATAAGAACAAAGAATGATGGATTTGCTTATCTTAGCTCTTTGGTACTCCAAAGAGAGAGAACTCCAAAGAAAGAGACCGTTGTTTCCATTTTTTTTATTGAGACTACTGGGAGTGAGTAAAGTACATCCCTATTTTCGTTGTTTTTCAGCTATTCCGCATTAATACGAACAATGACAAGCAACGTTTTACCTACTCCTAACAGTCAAAACGAGTCCTTGGGAGAAAGATATAGATCTCCTCAGGTAGGATTTGAACCTACGACCAATCGGTTAACAGCCGACCGCTCTACCACTGAGCTACTGAGGAACAATGCGGAAGGTTCGATTCTATATACATTCAAAGACTCTTGTTCTTTGAACCGACCTATGACCAGTGCATGAACCGCTGAAAAACTTAAAGCTTTCTTCATAACTTTGGGAACTTTGCGTGCACCTTATCCTCTATTATACGGGAAAGGGGTAATGATAGCAATCTCTTTGCCTCCCCCCGGGAGAGCGGGGAAGAGGTAACGATAGCAATCCCTCCCTTTGCCTCCCCGGTAGGAGCCTCTGCTGATACGGGGAAAAGGGGAGGAGGAGGAGGCGGTCAACCATCACCACGATCTTCTCCACCGTCCCTCCAAGATGCATATCGATTGATTTTCCCACTCCATCCCATACCTGCAAGAGACAGAGGCAAAGGAAAAAGGCCTGTTCCTACTCCAGAGCTAGCAGGTAATGGTAGGATGGTCGTCCATCCTTTACCTATTATCTTTCCGACTCTTCTCCATTAAGTCAAACAAATAAGATTAAGTCAAACAAATAAGTAAAATGAAGCAGACTATAGCACTTGGAACTGCTACTAAGTCACATAATTCTTTCTTTTCGATCAAGTGGGGTCCCCTGTCGGTCCCTTCACCTCTCTTCTTACTCTATGCTATATAGCCCCTTCGGATCATAGGCTGGTCGAATGCTAGAAGAACACGTAGGATTCTATCCGATCTGCCCCCGTGGGTTCTGGTGCGGATGAAGCGGCAAGGTAGTGGAGAGTTGGGAAGTGAGGTAAATCAATCCCTATTTCTTATTTATTTTTGTTCCTCCCCCCCCCGGGAGGTTCAACCAAGGGGGAAAAACGAATCTTAAGGAAAAAAATCATGTTTATAATTTACTACTATTAATAATAAGATGATTGTACCAGATATGAATCCAAATGAATAGTAGGATATTCTTCCTCCTTCTCCGTATCTCAATCCTTCTCCACCGAACGAACCTGAAATACCGACGCCATTGACAATTCCATCGATGATCCATTGATCAAAAAAAGAAATTATTTTAGCTAATATTCGTGTACCTTCGATAAACACTATATTGTAATATCCATCTATATAACCTCGGGAATATGACCAATCATATAGAAGACTTGAAAAATGACCTAAAATTCCTTCTAATTGAAGATCAGTTTTTTGCCGTAGGTCTCGCGGAAAAAAAGGAATAGGTCCGTACGGAATGGAAGCAGTAAATATTCCCAGGGATGCTGTACCAACTGAAACAGTTGCATTTGCTATAAATTCTAATAACCAATTTTCATAATTTATTTGATTAGAAAGACTCAGTGATGGATCTAGCCAATGAGATAATAAATCGGGACCCATTTCTTCTGGAACTCCTATAAATCCAACCAACAAAGTAGGTATTGTTAATATAAGTAAAGGAAATAACATTGTATTATCTGATTCTTTGGGATGCAGAGAATATTCCTCTCGAGGAGATTGAGTTGAAACAGAATTCTTTACATTTTTGTCACTAAATTCTTGAATATTTTCTGAAGGGTTAAATGATTCTATCCCATTCTGCGCAAGCAGCAATGCAGAATCCGTTTGTTCTTGACTAGATGTTCCAAATCGTAAATTTTCCCATGGAGAGACATAAGAAGAAATTAAATCTTTGGATGGATTGGCACGAAAATCTCCTTCGAGAGTAAGGAAATACATACGAAACATATAAAATCCAGTTAATCCTGCTGTGAACCGGGCTATCCATCCAAGAATAGGAAAGTATAACCAACTATCGGCAATAATTTCATCTTTAGACCAGAAACAAGCGAGAGGTGGAATACCACAAAGGGAAAGTGTACCTAAAAGAAAAGTGGTTCCCGTGATTGGCACGTATTTCCTCAAACCACCCATAAGAGCTATATTTTGGCTTTTGTCGGGACAATATCCAACAATAGGTTCCATGGAATGAATTACTGATCCAGATCCGGGAGATGATAAAGCCTTAGGATAAGCATGTGTAATAAGATGAAACGAAGCGGCTCGATAGGAACCTATACCCAGAGCTAGCATCATATAACCTAATTGAGACATAGTGGAATAAGCTAAAACTCTTTTAAGATCCTTTTGAGCAAGAGCTACAGTAGCTCCTAATGAAGCTGTTACTCCACCCACCCAGGAAATTGAACTCATCACGAGAGGTAAAGTTTTGAAAAGCGGGAACATTCGAGCCACGAGAAAAATTCCTGCAGCTACCATAGTAGCAGCATGAATAGGAGCTGAAATAGGAGTAGGTCCTTCCATCGCATCAGGCAACCATACATGGAGTGGAAATTGTGCAGATTTAGCTACTGGACCCAGAGGAAAAAGAAGAGCACAAGGAGTAGCAAGAAATAGACTAACCTCATGATTAGCAAGCGACTCATTAAATCGTTCGAATGAATCCTCGAATTTGAAACTGCCCGTTATCCAATAAAAACCTGAAGTTCCTGATAATAATCCAAAATCTCCCACACGATTAGTTATAAAAGCTTTTTGACAAGCATTAGCTGCACTTGGTCGGGTGAACCAGAAACCTATTAATAAGTAGGAGCACATTCCTACTAATTCCCAAAAAATATAAATTTGTATCAAATTGGGGCTGATAACCAGTCCTAGCATAGAAGCAGTGGAGAGACTTAGATAAGCGAAAAACCTGACATATCCTTGGTCATGGGACATGTAACTATCACTGTGAATCATAACCGTAACTCCTATAGTAGTAACTAATACTAGCATAATAGAAGTGAGTGGATCGATTGGATAACCTACTTCTAGAGTAACATCCTGATCGGGAATCCAAGACCATACATACCGATAGGTGGGACTACCAGCAATTTGTTGCCAAAAAAGGTCGAAAGAAATAAACATGGCTATGCTTAGCAGTAAGGTACTGATAATGGCATATGTACGACGAAGACTCTTGGTCGCCCTCGGGAAGGCAAATAATCCCAATCCTATAATAATAGAAGATACAAGTGGAAGTAAGGGTATAATCCAAGCATATTTATATATTGATTCCATACGAAATTTTTCCTATAAATATAACTATTTATTTTTGATTTATAATCCAGACTATTGTTGAGTGAACAATATATTTTTTTTTTCTTGAATCTAATAAATAATTAATTATGTTAATACGAATTAATTAATAAAATTATTTATTATAATTTGTTATAATAATAATAATTAACAAGGATTTATTATAACAATTAAATTGTTAGGAATACTAACAATATTCAAAACTAAAATAATTTATTCATTTTTATTCATAATAAGACTTGACAATGGACAAAACAATGGAAATACTTTTTTCATTATAGTTATCTACCAATCCTGCTTTGTTCTAGTATAACTCTTATTTATGAAATAATTTTTGTAATGAATGCATATGCAGTAATTGAAATTGGGGGTAAACAACTCCAAGTAGAACCAGGGAGATTTTATGATGTTCGTCACTTGAACCCGGAAAAATTAGGCCCAAATTCAAAAATATTGATCTATCGAGTATTAATGATTTGTAATGAATCTACAATAAATATTGGACATCCTTGGTTAAAAGGTGCAATAATTAGAGGAAGAATTCTGCACTCCCGCCCCGATAACAAAATTACTGTTTGTAGAATGCGTTCTAGAGGGAGAACGCAATGTAAATTAGGACATCGACAAAGATTAATTCGATTTGTTGTGGATTCCATCTGTTCGGATGTTGGAGATCTTTATAAACGAAGGAATTAGTCCTTAACCCTTCCTCAATTCAATATTTTATAACAAATTTTAGTATTTTATTTTAGTATTTTAAAGGATGGTCACCCTAGAATTAATTGGGTATACACAAGAAAACCATAGATATATGTTTTTGCACCAATATCTTGTAATTGAGAGGCATTTCCAATTATGGCAGTACCTAAAAAACGTACTTCTAAATCAAAGAAGAAAACTCGTAAAGCTGTATGGACAGCAAAAGTTGATAAAGCTGCATTAAAGGCTTTTTCAGATGCTCATTCTGTCTTGACTGGTCGCTCCGGTACTTTCTACTATGCAGCAGATAAAAAAAAATATTTAAACAAAAAAAATAAATGAAGTGTATTCACTAGCTGGTATTATGAGGAGGAAATCACGACTACCTTAGTAATTGCTTGTACCTGAGTCAAAAACAAGCAAATGTCACTTTCTTCCTCATAGTACCACTACGAGTCTTACCTGAATATTGAGTTAGTATGAAAAGTTGCTTGATCCACCATACAAAGTTAAACCATTTTTAGATAAAATTAGAGCATATTTTATTTATTTACTTCCTAGTAATAACCAACAAACATGGTTGTTTTGATTTTCTTCCCCACAAAAAAAATATGGATTAGATTACTCTAGTATCATTTGACGCTCCAGCCAATGACTAATTCACTTTAGTACCTATTTATTCCTTGGGATCAAAAACAATTCCATGATTAAAATTAAGAACAATTTGATGATTAAGATTACACTTCAAGTTCTAGTATGAAAAGCTTCCTGTCCTATGATTTCCGAATACATCCATCTAATGATTCTCATCTACAAGTATGGGTAAGATTCAATGGTGCGGACAGATTAAAATGGTAAGCTATTTGAAAAAAAAATTATTAAACTATACAACGATTCTGATAATTTTTTTTTTATTTTTTTTTATTTTTTTATTATTATTTTAGTAACATAATAAGAAATGATTATTAAAATTTCTTCCAAAGCAGCAGGATTTGAAACTAAGACCCCCACACCATCCCAGGATAGTATGCGGCTCCGTTGCAACGGGATTAATTATTAATACTCCTTCTTCATCAAGAAATATGAAATGACTTCGCATTAACTATAAAAAAAATTGTTACATTTTGAATTGACATTTTAGCCTAATTTATGTTATTATTAATTTTGGCCGCCATGGTGAAATTGGTATACACGCTGCTCTTAGGAAGCAGTGCTTGAGCATCTCGGTTCGAATCCGAGTGGCGGTATTTCCCCATGCTTTTAAGGGTGTGAAATATATTATGGAGAAACTTACTAACTTAGTAATTTTCATTATTATATCCTATTTAAATTCCGAGATTCATTTTATACCTACTTATTTTGAATTTGCGGGATATAATTTTACTATTGAATTCTATTTCTATTAATTAATTCCGCATCAGGATGATGCTGAATATTTAGTTTATTATGATGATACTTATAACTCTAGAAGATATATTAGCTCATACATCTTTCTATCTCCTCTTCTTTGCAACTCTTTCTTATTGGGGAACTCTGGTTTTCACGAAGAACAATAAACTTAATAGTTTAGGCCAAATAAGTATGATAATTGCTTTCATTTGTATCACAGGATTTTTACTTACTCGTTGGTTTTATTCTGAGCATTTGCCATTCAGTAATCTGTATGAGTCACTCACGTTTCTATCATGGAGTTTATGCTTGATTCACATAATTGTGGAAAATAATGTAATTATAGAAAATAAAAGGCAATTCAATTGGTTAGGTACAATCACTGTACCAAGTACAATGTTAACCCATGGTTTTGCTACTCTGGGTCTTCCCAGAAAGATGCAACAATCCACAGTCTTAGTACCTGCTTTACAATCTCATTGGTTAATGATGCATGTAAGTATGATGATGCTCAGTTATGCAACCCCTTTGTGTGGATCCTTATTAGCAATAGCTTTCCCAGTAACTGCATCAGAGAAACATGCAAAGGTTCCAGTATTAGGTACTAATACAAACCCATATTATTGGTTTTATAATCTTGGGAAGAATTATGAACAAGAAAAAAGTTATTCATCAAATACTTCTGCTCCATTATCCATCGATTATAATGAGAACCAATTAATTCAACAATTAGATCATTGGAGTTATCGAGTTATTAGTCTAGGCTTCCCCCTCTCAACTATAGGTATTCTTTCTGGAGCAGTTTGGGCTAACGAAGCATGGGGATCTTACTGGAACTGGGATCCCAAAGAAACTTGGGCTTTGGTTACTTGGCTCGTATTCGCAACTTATCTGCATACTAGAATAACTAAAAGCTGGCAGGGTAAAAAACCAGCAATTGTAGCTTCTTTAGGGTTCTTCATAGTTTGGATCTGTTACCTAGGCGTTAATCCATCAGGAAAAGGTTTGCACAGTTATGGTTGGTTAATCCAAATATAATTCAGAATTGATTGGATGTTATTATCAAAATAATTCTGAAAATTCTATGAAAATATTTGGTGAAAAGTAAAAAAAAATATTTACATAGAATTTTCAGATTGAAAATAACTTCAGTTACTATTTAATTATAATAAGAGGAAAATAGTTAGAATAAAATAAAAAAAAATGATTATATAATACATAATTATATATTGTATAATTATATGATTAGACAATAAAATTATTAACAAGTTTAATCATATCTGTTATTCTCAAGAATTGTGGGACAAAAAAAATTCTACTTTACTATTGCATAGAGATAAAATCAGATTGGGATACAAACCTATGCCTATTATAGGCAATAATAAACAAATTGAAATAAAATTTTCTCGTGGTCCAGAATCCATAACATGAAAAATTGAAGGGTTAGAAACTTCATCAAAATATCCATAGAACATTTGACGTAACATGGATAACAAATAAATAGGAGTTGATACTATTCCAATTGCTTCTACTACAGTTATAATTATTTTGAAAGGGATAGAATAGTTTTCACCACTAACTATTCCAGGATAAACCATTGATTCTGCTGCAAAACCACTTGTACCCGGTAATGCAAGGGATGCCATTGAAAAACTACTAAACATGGTAAATGTTTTGGGCATTGAAGTACCTATTCCTCCCATCTGATCAAGGAAGGGAGTACGTGTCCTATCATAACTTGTTCCTGCCAAAGAGAATGGCGCAGCACCAATTAATCCATGAGAAATCATTTGTGAAATAGCTCCATTTAACCCTATATCTGTAGCAGAACCAATTCCAATAAGTACAAAACCCATATGAGATATTGATGAATAAGCAATTCTTCTCTTCGAATTACGTTGACTTGAAGATATTAAAGCTGCATAAACAATTTGAAAAGCTCCTACTATTACTAACCACGGAGCAAATATAGAATGAGCATGTGGTAATAATTCCATATTGATCCGGATCAATCCATACCCTCCCATTTTCAGAAGTATTCCAGCCAAAAGCATACATGTGCTATAATGCGCTTCTCCATGAGTATCCGGTAACCAGGTGTGTAGGGGAAAGATTGGTAATTTTACAGCGTAAGCTGCAAAGAAGCTTAGATATAAAACTATTTCTAATGCTATAGGATAGGATTTATCAGCTAAATTTTCAAAATCCAGTGTTGGCTCATCAAATCCATGAAGACCCATAGTTAAAACTCCTATTAGAAGAGGAATAGAGCCACCAGCAGTGTACAAAATAAATTTTGTAGCTGCATATAGACGTTTCTCTCCCCCCCACATAGATAGAAGTAAATAAATGGGAATTAATTCCAATTCCCACATGATAAAGAAAAGTAGAATATCCTGAGAAGTAAATAAACCTACTTGGCCACTGTACATTGCTAACATTGAAGAGTGGAATAATCGTGGACTTCGGGTAACTGGCCAAGCTGCTAAGGTAGCTAAAGTAGTGATGAATCCTGTCAATAGAGTAAGTCCAATGGAAAATCCATCAATTCCTAATCTCCAATGAGAATCAATGACATTTATCCAGTTATAATCTTCTTTTAATTGAATGAATGGATTGTCAATATCAAAATGATAACAGAATGTATGGGTTATTAGGAGGAACTCCAACAAGCAAATGCCCATAGTATACCATCGAATAATTTTATTTCCCCCATTGGGGGAGGGAAGTAATGGAATTAATAAACCTGCAGTTATAGGAAAAATAACAATTAATGTTAGCCATGGATAGTTGCTCGTAGTAGAGATAGATAGTACTCCTGCATGATGGATGGAAAAACCCATATTCAAAATAATTTGAGTATGAGTTTCTCCAAAATGATTATGAATTTATATTGAATAGGTAAATTTTGTTTTCTAGAAGGAGAGTACAACGATGAAAAAATACAACAATTTTTTGGGTATACTGGTCAATAGGCTAGACCCATACTGCGAGTTGTTTCGGATCCCAGATAGACACGTATACTCAAAAAATCTGTTGGACAGGCAGATTCACACCTTTTACAACCTACACAGTCTTCTGTTCTAGGAGCAGAAGCAATTTGATCAGCCTTACATCCATCCCAAGGTATCATTTCTAATACATCAGTAGGACAAGCTCTTACGCACTGGGTGCAACCAATACAAGTATCATAAATTCTTACTGAATGTGCCATTGTTTTAATTAAGTTTAAGTATAATAAGCCTTAGATTGGGTAAAGTCCCATAGTATATTACCAATGGCAATATGTAATGGGTAAAATTTCCTTGATAAAACCCAATAAATAACTATTTATTATTTTTTTAATAGAAGAATTTTATAATTAGTTATTGATTAGTACTAATGATTTCAACTAGTAGCAAATAATATTAATTTTTACGTAAAACAAAAATTTTCCTTATTAATTGAAATAATATGTTATTTTTAAGGTATAATATAATATTTATGAATGGATAACTATATAGATTTATCCAGATTAAATAAGTTATACTTCTGTCACCATTTCAACAAATTAAATTGATCAATACGAATTGATTCTCTATTACGATAGATGACTAGAACAATGGCTGATCCTATTGCTGCTTCAGCGGCTGCAACAGCTATGATGAAAACGGAAATAATTTCCCCCTTTATTTGTTGAATGTCCAAGTAATTGGAGAATGTTACAAAATTGACATTAACTGCATTGAAAATTAACTCAAGACACATGAGTGCTCTAACCATGTTTCGACTAGTGATCAATCCATAGATACCGATGCAGAACAGAAAAGCACCTAAAAAAAGTGCGTGTCCAAACATAATGAATTCACTCCTAATATAACTTAAGTTATATTTAAAGTATAAACAAAAATTATACAAAGTTTTTAACTATAGTATTTATCAAAATGTAAAATCATCTTTGGTCTTTAATGCTTCACTCCCTTCAGTTTCAATTGTTTCTTCTCGACGAGCAATAGTAATAGCTCCTACTAGAGTAACTAAAAGAATTATAGAAAGTAGTTCGAATGGTAGCGGAGAATCAGTTAATGAATGAAATCCAATACGTTGAACGTTATCTGTTAAAGGTTCCCCCACGATCTTATTCGACAATACGATCAAAGATATTTTAGACCATGGTGTACTCAGAATTGCAGTAATTATTGAAAGAAAGAGAGTTGTACAGAGTGCTGAAGCAATACCATCTCCTATAGTCCAATATTCTAAAAAACGAAAGTGTTGTGGCTTGTTTATCAACATAACAGCGAATACAACTAAAACATTTATGGTTCCTACGTAGATTAAAATTTGTACAGCAGCTATAAAATATGCATTTAATAGGATGTATAGGAGGGATATACAGATAAGAACCCATCCCAAAGGAAAAGCAGAGTACACTATATTTGTGGATAAAACTACTCCAGAACTCCCTAGAATGACACCTGACTCTATAAGAAACAGAATAACCTTATAAAAAAATTCGGGTAAATCAATTAAGCTCACAATAGAATGAAGTCCTCTCTATCACAATTTTTTTTTTACTAACTAAAACAAAGAATTACCTTATTTTTGGTATACTCCCATTCCAGATATAAAAGTACAAAATGCAAGTTATATACGTTACTATATCGAAAGTTTATTAAATAATAATTTTATTTCTACTTCTGATTATGAACATGGTTTAAAAAATTGGTAACGTTCTTCGAATCAGAATGTCCATCCATAGTTCCTTTGGGCAATTCAGCTAATCCCAGGATAACTTTAGTTGTAGAATCTTCAACCACTGATAAGGGCAAACGTCCTAAAGCAATCTGGTCATGATTCAATTCATGACGATCATAAGTGGAAAGTTCATACTCTTCAGTCATTGACAAACAATTTGTGGGACAATACTCGACGCAGTTTCCGCAAAATATGCAAACTCCAAAATCAATACTGTAACTTGTTAGTTGTTTCTTCTTCATGCTCTTCTCGAACTTCCAATCAACAATAGGTAAATTGATTGGACATACACGAACGCATACTTCGCAAGCAATACATTTATCGAACTCGAAGTGGATACGTCCACGAAATCGCTCTGATGGAATTAATTTTTCGTAAGGATATTGAACGGTCATAGGTAAACGATTCATATGACCTAGGGTCACCATAAAACCTTGACCAATGTATTTTGCGGCTTGTATAGTTTGTTGGCCATAAACTTGGAATCCTTCAACCATAGAAAACATATTAAGTATCCTCGAATGAATCATTTGGTTTATATTCCTCAACCCACGATGAATCGAGTAAATCTGTACATTCTAAAATTTTTTACTCGGGTAAGTATTTCATGTTGAAGACAGTTGAGAAGAAGCCGTTGGTAATAGATTACCCAAAGCAACAGGCAGGAGGAATTTCCAACCAAGATCTAGTAGTTGATCCATTCTTACCCTAGGTAAAGTCCACCTCGTTGCGATGGAGATAAACATAAATAAATAAGTTTTGGCTAATGTAATAATGATTGCTATTGTTATACTAATAACCTCATTCGTTTCATCAGTTGAATCCCATCCCAATTGATCAAATTTTGGTAATAATAGGGATGGGATGGGGAAATTCCATCCTCCCAAATATAGAACCGTTGCAGATAATGAAGAAGTTAGTAAGTTTGGGTAAGAGGCAACATAGAATAAACCAAATTTAATACCTGAATACTCAGTTTGATAACCCGCAACCAATTCCTCTTCTGCTTCTGGTAAATCGAAAGGCAATCTTTCACACTCTGCTAGGGAAGAGATGAAGAAAGCTACGAAACCTATGGGTTGACGCCATGAATTCCATCCCCAAAAACCATATTTAGATTGTGCTTCAACTATATCAATTGTACTCAAGCTGTTAGATAATTATAGTCGATGTTAACATTACACCTCTATTCCAGAACCGTACATGAAACTTTAGCGTCATACGGCTCCTCAGTGGTTATTGGTGGAGAAAAAGAAGAAAAGACTTTAGCAGTTATCATTCATTCTTCCCCACAATGGTTTGGTTAAACCAATGAAATCCCGTCTGCTCTAGCGGCAGGAGCTTCTGGATCTATCTCAACCTCCACAGTCTCCCGCAAAAACTGGTTCGGATTTATGGAAAAACTATAATAAGTTTTTTTATACAAATCTAATTTTGTTAACTCTATTATCTGTTTAAGATTCTACTTCCGAACATAATTTTTATTAATATCAATTTATTGAATTATTATTACTATTACTTATTAGCGGATTACAACCATAAGAGGATTACTTCGTTCCCAATAGTCATTTTAGAGTGGATGGGGTATACTTCAGATCGGGGTTCCAAGGAAGTACTACTTGGTCATCTCTACTAGTGCCAAGTCCTTATCCTATTTTTATGAGTGTTTGGAGAGAAAGCTCTTTTTACTTCCCACCACCAATCTTTTGCGTATTTTAGTGTTCCTAACCATCTACTCCTGCTTGATTCAAAGTATGATGTGATAGGTTTTCATACATCTCATCCTTCGCTCCCCCGCTGCCAGGCTTTGGTAACTTAACTTTATTGACCTGGGGTACACAGTTCTCACTGTATTATGCATGTTTTCACTCTTGTACGTAGAGGATGGGACTTGATCTTGTTACTGCGAATAAATAAGCTGTTTGATCTCACCCATATGACTATCTAGTTTTCGAGGATAGTATAGAAAATAACTATCCATTCAATTGACTTTGTCTTTCATTGAAAAGTGAATATTTGGTCAATACTTTAACGAGTCGCACGTAGAGATATTGATAACACACACAAAGCTAAAGGAATTTCATAACTAATAGATTGAGCTGCGGCTCGAAGACCACCTAAAAAAGAATATTTGTTATTTGATCCGTATCCCGCCATGAGAAGTCCGAGGGGAGCAACACTTGAAATGGCAATCCAGAAAAAAACACCTATGTCTAGATCAGCCAGAATAATTCCATGCCCAAGGGGGATCGCTAAATAACTTAAAAATATTGGTACGACCACCATAACCGGTCCAACATTGAGTAGAAACGAATCTCCCCTAGATGGAGTAATATCTTCTTTCGACAGTAGTTTTACCCCATCCGCTAATGCTTGAATAATTCCCAAAGGACCAGCATGTTCAGGTCCAATACGTTGTTGTACCCCCGCAGATATTTTTCTTTCAAGCCATACTATAACTAAAATTCCTATAGTAACTCCTAATGTGTAGGTAAGAATGGGGATGATAATCCATATGAAGCCAAATAAATCTTTTGAAAATCCTAATTTATAAAATGCATCAATAACTTGTTCCTCAAGATTTTTATTGATCACCATCTCGACGATCAACCTCTCCCATAGTAATATCTATACTACCCAAAATTGTCATAATATCTGCTAGTTTAACTCCCTCCACTATTTGAGGAATAATTTGCAAATTTATAAAACCAGGTGGGCGAATTTTCCATCTCCAGGGAAAAGCACTGTCATCTCCTATTAAAAAAATTCCCAATTCTCCTTTAGGAGCTTCTATTCTTACATAATGTTCCTGTTTGGGTAACTTAAAGGTAGGGGAGGGTTTTCTACCAATAAACTGATATTCAAAATCATTCCATTCTGAATTTTTTCCTCGATTCAGTCGTCGGGCCTCCAAATTCTCGTAAGGTCCCCCTGGAATAACCTTCAAAGCTTGTTGAACAATTTTTACGGACTCCTTCGTTTCTCCAATTCGGACTAAATAACGAGCTAATGAATCTCCCTTTTCTTGCCGTTGAACCTGCCAATCCAATTCGTCGTAACATTCATAGTGATCAACTTTACGAAGATCCCACTGAACTCCTGAAGCTCGTAGCATAGGACCAGATAAACCCCAATTTATTGCTTCTTCTCCACCAATAGTACCCACTCCTTCAACTCGTTTTAAAAAAATGGGATTGCGCGTGATAGGTCTTTCATATTCATCCACTTTTGGTAAGAAATAATTGCAAAAATCTGAACATTTGTCTACCCAGCCATAGGGCAAATCTACAGCTACTCCTCCAATACGAAAATAATTATGCATCATTCGCATGCCGGTGGCAGCTTCGAATAAATCATATATCGTTTCTCTTTCTCTAAAAATGTAAAAAAAAGGGGTTTGCGCACCGATATCAGCCATGAAAGGTCCAAGCCATAACAGATGAGAAGCTATGCGACTCAACTCTGGCATAATAACTCTTATATAACTAGCTCTTTTAGGTACTTGAATATTAGCCAATTTTTCTGGCGCATTTACAGTTATTGCTTCTGCGAACATAGTGGCTAAGTAATCCCATCGTGTAACATAGGGGAGATATTGGATAATTGTCCTATTCTCCGCAATCTTCTCCATTCCTCTATGCAAATAACCAAGTATAGGTTCACAATTAGTAACATTTTCACCATCTAGAGTAACAATAAGTCGAAGAACACCATGCATTGATGGATGATGAGGACCCATACTTACTATCATGGAATTCTTCTCTATAGCAAGCGTGGTCATATGTAACTCCTCCTCAAATATAATTATTAATAAATTATAATAGAAAATTTCCATTTATTTTTATTAATATAGAATTACAATAGAAGTTTAGCTAAAGACTATAAAAATTTTACTGTTTTTGGTACACGAATACTCAATTGATTAATCAATTTTTCGTAACGAAGTGGACTTTTTCGATGCAGATGAACCAAGATACGTTTACGTTTCCCCAGAATTTTCCACAAGCCTCTCTGAGATGAATAGTCTTTGCTATGCAATTTCAAATGATAGGTAAGTTTTGAAATTTGATCAGTTAGATTACATACTTGAGATTCAACAGACCCTGCTTGTTCTTCAGAAACTGAGGATAAATGAATGAATAAATCCTTATTTTTAGTCATAAAAACAGATGCTCCTGGATCATATTATAAAAAGGAATAACAACTTTGAATTATAACAATTTAATTGTTTTTCCAAAACAAAAAAATGAATGAAATAACAAAGTTTAATATTTCAAGAATTTAATTGGGTAGAACTACATTTTACTCATAAATTACCACTGAATAATTAAATAATTTTGTTTATTTTCAAGTGAAAGAAGTAAAATCATACTTATATGGAGAATTTCTATCTAATCCTTAATAATTGGCAGGTAGCCGTTAGTAGTACTGTGATATTCCCTTTAATTAATAATGGTTCAACCTAAATATCCACAAAGCAATCCAATTATTTAGAAATATCTATTTAATATCTATTTTGATCATAGTTACAGATAAATATTATTATTTAAAACTAATGAAAAGAAGGATGAAATGAAGTTTATCAAAAATTTAATCATGGATGGAGGGATACATACAAATTCTTAACATAGCAAATCGACTCCCATTGTTTGTGTGGAACCAAAACCTATTCATACAAGCCAGATCTTCTAATCGATAACTAGGCCAAATAAAACGTTTAATTATTTGATTCTTATTTGCATAATTCCCATTCTCTACTAACTGCTCACAGCTTTGTCCTTTTGTACTGGAAGTGCTTTCACCCGATTTTACATCTCGATTCTCAACCCCCTTAGAATCTGGGGAATTCAATACTCTCAATTCCATACGACGCTTTGGAAGTATAATATCTTCAAGATTTATGAAATAACTTGATAAAATAGAATTTTCTTCTTTATCTTCTACAATTTCTATGCACGGTATAAATTCATCAAAAATATTTAAATATAATCTTCTTTTGAATCGATTGCCAAACTTTAGTAAAATACTTATTGTCTTATACATCAGAATTTGGTCATCCAATACTCGCGGTAAACGAAGTTCTAATTTTTGGAATATTTTCTCCACAATGTCTTCGCTATTATAATAAAAGAATGTCTCTAAATTCTCAACTATATTAGCAGGAAATAAAACGAAATCGTTCTGATCTTTTTCAATTAAATTCATTAGTTCTTTTAGAATTGTTTCCAATTCCGTAGATATTCGCCTCCATTGAGGAAGATATTTATGACATTCCCTATATCGAAGTAATAATGGTTTTTCCTTATCCTTCATTTTTTCATGATGTTTTTTTGCTATAATAGAATTTTGTGGTATGGGTATTACCTCACTCCCAAAAACCTTTTCTGTTTTCATAAGTTTGTCTGGGAATAGCCACAACTTCATTCTGAACTCAAAATATTTTTTATAATTTTCTTCATCATTGATTGATTGGTATTCAAGTATTTCCCCAATACAATTATTAAATGTAGTTTGTTCCCCTTTACTCAGTTGCACTGAATATTTTTGAATCTTCCTATTCTTGGCAAAATCAAGATAACTATAAGATAAAAGGTTATACTTATGTCGTCTGTTAAGTTTTTTGATTCGCTTTAACAAGGAATATGTTATAAATGTATGAAAAATATCTTCATCAAAATGATCAGGAATTTTTTCTTCCATTTTTTTCCAGTGCTTTGTCATCTTGTTTTTCCATGTTCGTGGTACAATCTTACACCAAATATGTGAAGGTAATTTACATCTATGGAGATATCGTAACCAATCCTTCCAATCCTCTTCACTCAAATTTTGTAGCTCTCCAGCATCCAATATTCCTTCTTCATCCAAAACAACTTTTAAATTTTTTTCAGGATTCTCTCCAATGAAATAATCTAAATTCCAGTATTTTAAGAAATTTTTTAAATAAGACTTATTTATGGTTTTTGATTGTCGTATCTCATGAAAAACATCTGCTTGAGATACCAATTTTATACCCTGATTAAAATTAAATTCTGAATCTTGCTCTTCCCTACAAGAAAAAATTAAATCTTGATTAACAGATTTATCATACTCTGTTCGTAAGTGGAAAATATTATTATAAGAATGAATCACTTCATTACAATCTATGAAAATATTTTTTACAAATTTAATTATTAATTTTACTTTGAATCGGATTAAATAAAAAATATTTTTCAAAACATTTCTATTATTTTCTTTGGAAGAAATCTTTATTGACTCAATCCGTTCATTAGTCAATTGCATAATTTTCCTACGTAACCTTATAAATTGTTGAGAAAATTTAATAAATATTTTTTTCAATTTTAAATTTTTACTATCATTGGGATACTCATCACTTATTACTTCCAAATTGGTATTAATTTGTACTTCATCAAAAAAATGTTTAGTAATTCGCTTAATTTCATTACTATTTGGCGTTAAACCATTTCCTGATTTTCGAGTAAATATTCTAGTCCCGTATTTAAATTTACCTGAATATTGTAAAGAAGGATTGTAACTACTCTTAGGTATAAAATTTATGGGTGGTAATTCATTGGAAATTTTGTCATTTATATTTAAAATTCTCTCTTTGTTTTTCTCTTTATTACCCGGTTCAAATTCAAATATATCGTTGTTTTTAGATTTAACCGTTTGGGTTTCCGATAATACTGCATAAACATTGGATTCGTCATAAGTATCAGACTCTTGTCTCAATGAAAAAAACTTGTAAAATATTTTTAAATTTTGTAAAATATTTTCCTTTTTTTTCTGGAACTCCTTAATAAAAGGTTCCCAAAAAGAAGGTTGTTTTTTTGGATCACCAAAGGGAAAATCAGTTTGGTCTCCCCAGACAGTTAAAAAACTATGATCAATTTTTTTACTCTCCGCTGAAGTATATGAATCTTCTACTCCATCGTATGAGGGAGTCTTTTCAATTTCATCTCCATCACCGAAAGAATTAATATATGAATTATCTATAAATTTTGATTGTTCTAATTTAGAATTATGCCAAGGTTTAAAATAAAAAGGATGCAAAATTTTTATCTGAAACCCGTCTTGATGCTGTAGGGGCAATAAATCCAACGGCGAAACCTCAGTACCATCATAATTACATATTAAATGAACTTCTTTAATTAATTCATTCCAATCTTCTTCCCATTCAGGAACTTGAAATAATAAAATACGACTAATATTTTTGAATATTATTAATACAGGTATTACTACAGACTTTCTCAAGGTCGATTGAAATTTTAATAAGATACCTCTCACCCAATGAGCCAAAGTAAAATCCAAATTCTTTGCTCTTCTAAGACGACGCAATTTATTTTTTTCCTTTGCAGTAAGCACTTTCTCATCATTATTGAAGTCTGAAAAAGATATTAATCCCTGCTTCATTCTCGTAAAAGATGTAGAAGTTGATGATTCTGTACCCACTTTATTCGACACTTCTAGAGAAATTATGGGTGGAGTGGTTTTATCTATTACTCTCCAAAAAAATGGAGAATGTGGTTTAATTTGTAAGGAGTTCAATAACAAGGTTTTACGTCTCCGAGCACGCATGGATCCTATTACAAGGTTTCGACGAAAATCTGGTTGTTCTGAGAAGAATTTCAGGATCGTCATTTCTTCTTCTTCTTTTTTCTTTTTCTTTTTCTTTTTCTTTTTCTTTTCTTTTTTCTCTTCTTCTTTTTCTTCTTTTTCTTCTTCTTCTTCTTCTTCTTCTTCTTCTTCTTCTTCTTTTTCTTCTTCTTTTTCTTCTTCTTCTTCTTCTTCTTCTTTTTCTTCTTCTTTTTCTTCTTTTTCTTCTTCTTTCCTTCCCTCCTCCTTCTTTTGTTTATTCTTATTTATTTCAATAATATTTATATCATCAATCTTTTGTTTAGGAAGATATTCATAATCTGTCAATCTTCTGTAACGAACATCACTAAGTCTAATACCTGTAAAATCAAAATTATAGTTTTTTAACTCCGAGGTCCATCGAGGCATTTCTTTCCTAACATTCTTAACTTGGTATTCATCCTGAATCCCAAATGCCTGTGTTATCAAATATAAAGTATCCATAACTTTTGTAGAAATATTATTTTGCTCATCCAAAGTTACTAGTGTTTGTTTCTCAACAAAATCAACTTGTTGTTGTTTAAAATCTGTTCTAAGTTCTTGATCGTTCGATACTTCCTTAGCAATCGAATCAGATGAATTAAAAGCATATGGGGTTAATGGTTCCCAAGATAATGGAAATTTCTTGCGTTCCAATCCCTGCCAGCAGATATAAATCCAATCTATGAGTTTATTACTTGTATCAAACATTATTTGTTTTTTCATCGATTTTAAAGACTTATCATCAGAAATCCAGTATGACTTTGATATTGCAAATTTTCCACGGAATCCTTTATTCAAAAAAGGATCATGAGTTTTAATAGATACTTTTCCTTTATGATTACATAATTTATTTTTGTATTCAATAACATTTATCATTAAGAATCTATTGTCCAGAGCTTGAATTTTATTTGTTAATCCATTGTTCAAATCATTTTTTCTTTCCTCCTTAATATGAATCCATTTATCGTAAGTATCTTCAGATAATAGAGAAATCTCTGAAATATCTAAATATTCATTGATACTCTCTTGAAAGATCGATAAACTAGGTAAAGATGTGAGAGATATTCTTTGTCTTCCATCACTAGAAAATGTTTCAAAAAAATATTGAGATACTTGTTTTTTTAGGGGACTCTTACTGCTGGGACCATTTGAAATGTATCGGAACGGTTGGTTCCACCTCTGATAATCAAACAAAATAGTAGGCCATGGTTTTTCCAACCATGACAAATCTAGAGTTTGTTTTTCTTCTTCTTCTTCTTCTTCTGATTCGATTTTTTTATAAGTCCCTTTTTTAGTGAGAAGGGGTACCGGGGCTCTGCCCAAGTATGATAAGCAAAGAACTAAAATAATAATACTAAATATTTGACCAATCATACTTCGATCATAAGTATGATATTCAACAGATGAATCACGTTTTATACGAACTACAAGCAATTTAATTAGATTTGTGAATGAGATATAACCACCTAACCAACCAAAGAAGCTACTTATTATGAATGAAATTCTGTTGCTATAGCGAAAAATAAAAAGGTTTAATGATCTTGTGAATACGGGACTTGGTAAAATCACAGGATTCATTAATGATAGAATAAAACTTTCCAAAAATATTTTACGAACTCGAGCATCATTAAGTAATTCTACAGGATTTACTACAGGATTCATGTCTTGTTTAATATCCTCTAAAATATCCTGGAAAAGATGCTTGTTCTCTTGATACCAGTAAAATAACATGCATGGTAAAACTAGCAAAGTTATTGCATGGGGTTTCAACAACATAACGTAGATGGGCCAATAAAATATTGACAATTTTGTTATTAGTTGCCCTACGATCGAACCGCTCATAACTAGTTTACGCCTAGTATATACTCCTAAAATAAAGGCTCTTATCGTTAAAATTTGGGAAAAATCAATAGGTAGTGTTGCAGGGAATCCATAATAAAGTCCAAATAATATGATTGAACCTGAAGTATCAATAATTGGACCCGAGATATTTATCCATGATGATATCGGAACCCATGATACAGAGAGCAGTAAAGGAATACTCGTTATCGTAGTAAAATACCTTTCTCAAGAGCATGAAAAGGGAATGGAACAAATTCCATAATCTTCTTCAATTTATAAACATAAAAAGTGGATAGGTCCATTAACGTTCATTCCTTAACAAAAAGTATTATATTATTCAATAGCGTGGAAGGAATTCAGATGAATCCCATATTTTTATATGGGTGAACAATAAATAGGATCGAGTAACGTTCATTTTAAACAGAATTTGGAGATAGAGTACTATGCTAATCTCATTATTAATCAATAACCCTTATTATTTTCTATTATTAGTGGTTATCACTGTTCAATACAATTATGTTAGAAAAAATTATTCCTTATAAATAAGTTCTTTCATAAATTTAATTATTAATTTAATAAATTGCTGTCCTTCCTTATCAAACTGGTCCAATCAAAATTTTAAAAATCATCGTTTGTTATCTTTTAACGAACGTACAATGAGTTGAAGAATTTTCTTTGCCCTAGTAAATCCATTAATTTGATCAAATGTAATTTTGATTGACCACTTTGTATTAAGTCCTCTTGCCTGTAAAGGGTTAGCATAAGCCATTTCAGTGAAGACTAAGTCGGGTTGTAATTCATACAATCGTTGAAGTTGATTAGAATTGTTTGGTTTTTCCACAATTTATGGCATGGTTATGTACATGTTCCTACATGTATTTTGTAAAAAATCTAATTCAGCTGCCTGATATCTTTTGTCCATATAAGAGATACCAAATTCATGAACAGCCATTCCAAATCTAATTGGAAAATTGTGTTAGAGATATTTATGAAAGGTTATCACCCATAAAAAACAGATTTTCCACGTACTTGATCAAAATAATTCTCCAAACTATCTTATTTTTTTTGTTTTTTTCAAACATTGAGTTTCCAAATACAAAACAATTTTTTTTTAGTTTTCATCATTAGGAAGAAAAGAGGAATAGAACTCTCGTAACTCCTCATCCTGTATTGGTTGATTTTGCCTATTCCATTCTAGACAACGGTGCGCTACAGCAACTAATATGGTGTTCTCCTCCCTCCCCTTGAGTAAAAACATAGTCAATCCTATTTGCTTTTGCTACTACAAAGGTACCCTAAAATTCGATTCCAGTTTCAATGCTATGCCTTTTAAAATCATTTTTATTATTCCGTGGTACAGGTACCAATCCATATAACTAGGATTTCTATTCTTAATTAATGGAATACACAATCTTTTTGATTCTTCATAATCATTTGATTGAGCTAGAATATATTTCTCTTTCAGTTCCGCCATAGCATAACGTGGTTACGCAAAAATCATAACTTCAAGGGAATTTTGTAAAGAAAAGCTACAAGTCTTTGTACCTACTAGTAAAAATCTATCTTCAAATTATATATAAACAGGCTACGCAGCTAATGGGACAAAAAGTATTCTAATTACCTGTTTCGCATTCAAAAATGATAGTTTCAGATATTTTTTCCACCGTCATAAAAGTTTTTGATTCCCTAAAATTAAAAACAAAATTATTTAGGTTTTAATTTAGTACTAAAGAATCAAACGAATTTTTTTTATTCTCTTATTCTTTATTCCCAACGGGATTTAAGTAAAATTGTAAAGTGAACTAAATAATTCTCGATCATAAACTGCTTTCGGTATAATTCCCTCTAGTTATGACAATATGTGATCTACTTTATTTAAATAAAATTTACAAACATAGTTAAGATAAGGTTGAAATTCAACCATTTAAAATAAAGTTTTACTTTTAATTCTAGATATTTAAATATCTTAAGTAAGAGATACTATTTCTAATATGGGCATTGGACAAACTTCTACATATTTATCAATGAGATTCCTCTCCGATGTGCAATTCCCAACCAAGCTTGCTAATCGAAGTGGGTGTGTACAAGAGTCTTTTCCCTAATGAAGCAGTAATATGATTGGTCGCAAATAAAGCATCAAATCCATTGTTTGTAATAATAAAATAATCTACATAATTCAATGGGTAGGCAAAATATCTACAAACTACATAACCAAGTACATCAAACAAAGTAGTATCATATTATTTATTGAAAAAACATTTCATTCTTTTGAAACGATTTAGCAGTTTCTCCTACTATGTATCCTCTGCATCCAGCTCCTGCAGGTGGTCCTCCTGCTTTTGCACAATTAAACCCCCATAAATAAACGACTAAAAATCCTCATAATGATAATCTTTGATTTGTAAGATATTTATGATAGTAGGTATGAGAAACTCCGTGAGGTTAAAAGTACTATAATGTTTAGGATCACATCCGATTTGTAAAACTCGTTTACCTCGTCTTGCCAAAGCGATCGAAATGTTATAACTTGTGGTTGATTTAATTATTTAATCTTTTTTATAAAATGCTAATTTTTTTTTTTAATCACTCAATATTCAGAGATTAACCAAAATGGTTACACTCCAATTGGATCCTAGTATTATTATGTACTAAATCAATAGGTGTTGTATCTATTACTATGGATTCATTAGTTTATGTACAATATTATAACATATTATGATTAATTGGTATTTAGCAAAATTAAGATCGATTAAATAATAAAGAAGGTGAGGGCGACCAAGAGTCTTCGTCGTACATATGCCATTATCAGTACCTTACTGCTAAGCATAGCCATGTTTATTTCTTTCGACCTTTTTTGGCAACAAATTGCTGGTAGTCCCACCTATCGGTATGTATGGTCTTGGATTCCCGATCAGGATGTTACTCTAGAAGTAGGTTATCCAATCGATCCACTCACTTCTATTATGCTAGTATTAGTTACTACTATAGGAGTTACGGTTATGATTCACAGTGATAGTTACATGTCCCATGACCAAGGATATGTCAGGTTTTTCGCTTATCTAAGTCTCTCCACTGCTTCTATGCTAGGACTGGTTATCAGCCCCAATTTGATACAAATTTATATTTTTTGGGAATTAGTAGGAATGTGCTCCTACTTATTAATAGGTTTCTGGTTCACCCGACCAAGTGCAGCTAATGCTTGTCAAAAAGCTTTTATAACTAATCGTGTGGGAGATTTTGGATTATTATCAGGAACTTCAGGTTTTTATTGGATAACGGGCAGTTTCAAATTCGAGGATTCATTCGAACGATTTAATGAGTCGCTTGCTAATCATGAGGTTAGTCTATTTCTTGCTACTCCTTGTGCTCTTCTTTTTCCTCTGGGTCCAGTAGCTAAATCTGCACAATTTCCACTCCATGTATGGTTGCCTGATGCGATGGAAGGACCTACTCCTATTTCAGCTCCTATTCATGCTGCTACTATGGTAGCTGCAGGAATTTTTCTCGTGGCTCGAATGTTCCCGCTTTTCAAAACTTTACCTCTCGTGATGAGTTCAATTTCCTGGGTGGGTGGAGTAACAGCTTCATTAGGAGCTACTGTAGCTCTTGCTCAAAAGGATCTTAAAAGAGTTTTAGCTTATTCCACTATGTCTCAATTAGGTTATATGATGCTAGCTCTGGGTATAGGTTCCTATCGAGCCGCTTCGTTTCATCTTATTACACATGCTTATCCTAAGGCTTTATCATCTCCCGGATCTGGATCAGTAATTCATTCCATGGAACCTATTGTTGGATATTGTCCCGACAAAAGCCAAAATATAGCTCTTATGGGTGGTTTGAGGAAATACGTGCCAATCACGGGAACCACTTTTCTTTTAGGTACACTTTCCCTTTGTGGTATTCCACCTCTCGCTTGTTTCTGGTCTAAAGATGAAATTATTGCCGATAGTTGGTTATACTTTCCTATTCTTGGATGGATAGCCCGGTTCACAGCAGGATTAACTGGATTTTATATGTTTCGTATGTATTTCCTTACTCTCGAAGGAGATTTTCGTGCCAATCCATCCAAAGATTTAATTTCTTCTTATGTCTCTCCATGGGAAAATTTACGATTTGGAACATCTAGTCAAGAACAAACGGATTCTGCATTGCTGCTTGCGCAGAATGGGATAGAATCATTTAACCCTTCAGAAAATATTCAAGAATTTAGTGACAAAAATGTAAAGAATTCTGTTTCAACTCAATCTCCTCGAGAGGAATATTCTCTGCATCCCAAAGAATCAGATAATACAATGTTATTTCCTTTACTTATATTAACAATACCTACTTTGTTGGTTGGATTTATAGGAGTTCCAGAAGAAATGGGTCCCGATTTATTATCTCATTGGCTAGATCCATCACTGAGTCTTTCTAATCAAATAAATTATGAAAATTGGTTATTAGAATTTATAGCAAATGCAACTGTTTCAGTTGGTACAGCATCCCTGGGAATATTTACTGCTTCCATTCCGTACGGACCTATTCCTTTTTTTCCGCGAGACCTACGGCAAAAAACTGATCTTCAATTAGAAGGAATTTTAGGTCATTTTTCAAGTCTTCTATATGATTGGTCATATTCCCGAGGTTATATAGATGGATATTACAATATAGTGTTTATCGAAGGTACACGAATATTAGCTAAAATAATTTCTTTTTTTGATCAATGGATCATCGATGGAATTGTCAATGGCGTCGGTATTTCAGGTTCGTTCGGTGGAGAAGGATTGAGATACGGAGAAGGAGGAAGAATATCCTACTATTCATTTGGATTCATATCTGGTACAATCATCTTATTATTAATAGTAGTAAATTATAAACATGATTTTTTTCCTTAAGATTCGTTTTTCCCCCTTGGTTGAACCTCCCGGGGGGGGGAGGAACAAAAATAAATAAGAAATAGGGATTGATTTACCTCACTTCCCAACTCTCCACTACCTTGCCGCTTCATCCGCACCAGAACCCACGGGGGCAGATCGGATAGAATCCTACGTGTTCTTCTAGCATTCGACCAGCCTATGATCCGAAGGGGCTATATAGCATAGAGTAAGAAGAGAGGTGAAGGGACCGACAGGGGACCCCACTTGATCGAAAAGAAAGAATTATGTGACTTAGTAGCAGTTCCAAGTGCTATAGTCTGCTTCATTTTACTTATTTGTTTGACTTAATCTTATTTGTTTGACTTAATGGAGAAGAGTCGGAAAGATAATAGGTAAAGGATGGACGACCATCCTACCATTACCTGCTAGCTCTGGAGTAGGAACAGGCCTTTTTCCTTTGCCTCTGTCTCTTGCAGGTATGGGATGGAGTGGGAAAATCAATCGATATGCATCTTGGAGGGACGGTGGAGAAGATCGTGGTGATGGTTGACCGCCTCCTCCTCCTCCCCTTTTCCCCGTATCAGCAGAGGCTCCTACCGGGGAGGCAAAGGGAGGGATTGCTATCGTTACCTCTTCCCCGCTCTCCCGGGGGGAGGCAAAGAGATTGCTATCATTACCCCTTTCCCGTATAATAGAGGATAAGGTGCACGCAAAGTTCCCAAAGTTATGAAGAAAGCTTTAAGTTTTTCAGCGGTTCATGCACTGGTCATAGGTCGGTTCAAAGAACAAGAGTCTTTGAATGTATATAGAATCGAACCTTCCGCATTGTTCCTCAGTAGCTCAGTGGTAGAGCGGTCGGCTGTTAACCGATTGGTCGTAGGTTCAAATCCTACCTGAGGAGATCTATATCTTTCTCCCAAGGACTCGTTTTGACTGTTAGGAGTAGGTAAAACGTTGCTTGTCATTGTTCGTATTAATGCGGAATAGCTGAAAAACAACGAAAATAGGGATGTACTTTACTCACTCCCAGTAGTCTCAATAAAAAAAATGGAAACAACGGTCTCTTTCTTTGGAGTTCTCTCTCTTTGGAGTACCAAAGAGCTAAGATAAGCAAATCCATCATTCTTTGTTCTTATGGCATTGCCAGAGTCTAATCGGAGTAAAGACTTTTATTTGCTTGACCCGCTACTAGCTAGTAAAACCATTAATCTTTTTATTTGTTGAAAATCATTGATGATAGGGTCCCCGCACACCGTCAATATCTTGACGTAGACCTGAAATAATATCCTGTTCCACAGCCCTAATTAGCTATTTTCGACTAGCCAATAACTACTCAGTTAATGTACGAGCAGTCTGTCGAAGATGCAGTTATCAATTCTCTTGAGAAGCTACTGCCACAATTTCATCCATTTTTGCAAGCAAGCATATTAATGATGAATGAGAAGCATATTGCATATTGTGTCTAAGACTCTGCTAAAGCCCGGCGGTGAAGAAGGGGATCGAACATGATGAATATGCTGGTTAATTTCAGGCTTACTATACAAACAAGGCAGTCAGGTCAACAGAGCAGTCAGGTATTATTCTATATTATTCCATCTTAGCGAAGGACCCACACCTTACGCCTTTGTAAGGAAAGGACCAAGTTCCATAGCTTCGCGTTTGCTCCTCCAATTATAATTGCTGCTGCCCGCCTTCCCACCGTCGAAGGGTGGTTGGTACCTACCTACCTATGGGGCTGGTTGTGGGCGAGGAGGGATTCGAACCCCCGACACCGTGGTTCGTAGCCACGTGCTCTGATCCTCTGAGCTACAGGCCCGTCTCCATTGGATTCGTTCTCAGGAGCCCTTCCCGTCCAAGAGCAACCTCTCTTCTCCTCAGCCATTCCAAGTTTAAAAAGAGGCGGAAGCTCCTAGGAATTTGTCTTTCCAAGAGCAGGTATTGCATTTCGAAGTGTGGAGTAGGAGACAAGGAGGTCAATTTATATATATATATATATATATGGGGTTGTTTTTCTTGAAGAAGACGACCTTTGAATAAGAATAGGAGGCGTTAAGCTTTTTTTCATCCTGGCATCGAGCTATTTTCCCGCAGGGCTTCCCCTACAGTATGGTCACCGCAGTGGAGTTTAAC